TCCTTTTAGAAAGAAGGGAAGGGTGGAATTCTAACAATCTTTCTAGTTACTTCGTTCTTTATTTCTTTTTTTAAGAATCCTTAGGAAAAGTTTATTATTTTTCCACCGAGCTAAGAAAAAAAGGGGTGTCGATGCCTCTAGTAAACTAAAGTGATCATTTCATAGCTATTTTGCTTCAATCTATTCTATCAAAAAAAAAATTGAAGATTTAGTTACGATTAGAAATAGACTTTTCTATCTTTATCCATGGATTCTTTACTTATACTTATTCAATTGGAAGTATTGATCCAATAAAAAAAAAAAATTATGTTTCGTAATTTCATAATCCAATTTTTCAATTTATAATTGACCTTTGGAGACAAATCACGAGAATGTATATTATTCCTCAAATATTTCATTGAGAGGTAAAGGATTAAATCCTTTTAAGAAATAAAGTTTTTAATCGGAATATTAATCAAACCGAAAGACCCCTTAACTACTGACTGGGTTAATAGAACGAATCACACTTTTACCACTAAACTATACCCGCTACAATATTATTGTATATAAATGGACTCTTTGTCGAACAAGGGACTCTGGCGTCCTCAAGATAGGATGAGAAAAAAAATCCTGAAAATGAGAGCGTTGCCGTTTTTCGTTAGAAGACTTGATAAAATTAGAAAGAGGGATACTCATTAGTCTTGGCTTTTTTTTTCTTTTTATTATTTAGACAAAATTTTTTGGCTATTAATAAATCAAAATAGTGAAGAAGTCAGAAAAGAAAGAATAGAAAAGCCTTTTTGGTTATATATTATAGTAAGATAAATAGTCCTTTTCTACTTCGGATTATTCTTTTACTTTAGATTTCAAAAAATACCAATATTTTTTTTCTACAGCAAGTAAAGGAGATTGCGGAATTATAGGAATCGTAGATAATCAATCATAGATAAAAAAAAATGGATTGGATTTGAAAAAAGGAGCCCGGCCGGGTCGGTCTGACCAGGCCAAGCCGTGGAAATTCGAACTTAAAAAAGCCCGCTTTTTTTTTTTTATCAAAAAGATATTTTGAGATTTCTATAAAAAAAATGGAATGAAATTGTTGATAAAAGTGGTATCTATACAATAATCTATTTATTGAAATTTCTATTTCAAATAGATTAGATAAAATATATATATATATAATAAGAAAGATATATATAAGAAGAAAGAATAAAATGAAAGAAGAGCTTTTTTTTCAAGCATTATCATTCTTTTTTGAGAACTGTAACATAGTAATTATTCTTTTTCAATTAGGAGAGATGGCTGAGTGGACTAAAGCGTCGGATTGCTAATCCGTTGTGCGAGTTATTCGTACCGAGGGTTCGAATCCCTCTCTTTCCGTTTCGGTTTTTGACAGTGGAATCGATCAAACAAATCCTAATAGCATTAAATGTTTAATGAAGCAAGGAACCCCACTTTTTTGTTTTATTCTTCGCGCCCGGGATTACGTCCTGGATCATTAGATAGGAATCCGAAGATGAAGAGCGAAACAAAGAATATTACTACGGTGTAAACAAAGAGTTTGAGAGTAAGCATTACACAATCTCCAAGATCATTAAAAAAAAAGAGAGAGAGAATAGATTTCCTTTTTTTAGACCACATATCCTATCTCGTTGACCTTGACACCAAGAAATCAAGGAAGCGATTTCTTTCTAGAAACTGTAGAAATAGAAAAGAGTTTCAAAAATTTATTTATTTGCAATAACAATGGAGCTTTTCATGACAAAAAGATTCCTTTCATGGTGAGTGGTGGACTCCAAGTCTAAGTAGACTTTTCGATTAAAAACGGGTTGGAATGAGGAAATGGGGTAACCCAGATTTATCACGGCTATCAAAAAATTTCAAAGTTTGAATTGAGGGTTCCTTCATACTGTAAAACCTATACTTATCTGATTTTGTCTCTGATTTTCTCAATTGTTAGATTTTTTTATCGAATAAATCATGAATTTTTCTAGGACAGTATTAAGGATCTCATCGAAAACTTACAGCGGCTTGCCAAACAAAGGCTAAGAGAAAAAATAAAAGAGGTATTACCGGCATAACATCGACGATTGGATTCAAAAAAGCATAGGCTTCGGGCAATTTGGCGAATAAAAAACTATCCGAAAACGACGTAGAATTAAAACAAATATTGATCAAATTAAAGATATTAAGCATAACAAATTCATTTTTTTTCTTGGATATTATTTTGATTAAGTTATTAATCTATTTTGAGATAAGGAAAAAATAAAGAAAGAAAAAGAAGTCTGATTAAAAAAAAAAACACATATTTCTTTGAACTTATCCAATCAAAAAAGCCCTTCCATTTTTTTTTTAGAAGAGAATTGAAGAAATGAGACTTTCATACAATATCTTAATTGAATTCTATATAATGATCAATAAATTCGGTTGAATTCTATATCTAGACCTGTCAAAATCCTAACAATAAACTAATCTATTTCATACATTTTAGGAACTCGAATTGACGAAAAAGGAATACCCATATTACTCTTTAGTAGTTTTAAATAGAAAAAAAATGGGGCGTGGCCAAGTGGTAAGGCAACGGGTTTTGGTCCCGCTATTCGAAGGTTCGAATCCTTCCGTCCCAGAGTCTATTTGTTTTCTATATCAGATAAAAGAAAAAAAAGTGGATCTTTCTTAACCGCCTTTTAAGATAAGATCAAAAATAAGATAAGATCAAAAATCGGGCATTCTTTTATGATTTATCATTCCCCAAAAAACCAATTGGGAGAGTAGATAGGGGTTAATCAATAATGTAAGATATTTATTTGAATATCTGTCTATGCCCAGTCCAAATTTTATTGATAAAAAATCAAATTAGATACGAAAATATATTTTTTTTTTGAACCTCTTAGGTTATTTGGTGTTTGGTTCTAATGAATAATTGTAATTCTATTAACAATTGACGTGGGTGTGATTCATATCTTCCATCCGCTCTACTTTCGAGAAAGATTAGTTGGACCTCAAGCCAAAGAAGCCTCGCAAAAAAAGGAGGGAATGTTTATATACAGGGATTGCTAACCTAATAGTGCAATTTTTTTTAATATTACTATTTTGTATTTTGTTTGTGAATCCTTACCTTAATTATAGATATGAAACTAAACAGAAACTAAATATTTAACATAGAATATCCAGAATTTCTTCTGAATACGGCAATTTCCCCTACTTTGTCATTCTGATTTTCTATTTCAGAATGAAATAAAAGAAAAACAGTGAAATTCCACTTTATCCTTCATCAGTCTTTTTTATACAATTCAATTAAAAAAAATTGGATTTCTTTTTCTATCTAACTATCCTAAAATAAAATAGGAAATTTTTTCAATTCACTATAAATATTGAATTGAAAAAATATTAGATTGTCGAATCTATTCTATCGACTTATTTGAAGATGCGACCAACGTAAGGCGGATTCAAAAAGATTCGTTTTTTTATTTATTTGCTTTTATTTAAAATTGAGAATATTTCTGGTATATTTTTTTTGTAATAAAAAAGAAATATGAAATATATATATATTGTATTCATACAAAATAGGGTTCATTTAAATTATTACTGAGACTTTTTCTTCATCATAAATTACCTATTTCTTTATTATTATCATATTTGATATGAATCTATTCATAATATGAATAGATTCATATAGAAGAATTTAATCAGTTTAATATTAAGTATATTAGGAAGAGCTATAGATTACTACGCTCTATAGATTACTACGTACTGACTGAACCGATGACTATTCATAATTCCGTAATTCAATCAATTATTTACACACCTATTAAAAACCGGAGGAATTTTATGTTATGGTAAAACTTCGTTTGAAGCGATGTGGTAGAAAGCAACGTGCGACTTGAAGGACATGGTCAATTTGCTGTGGATATTAAAACAAACCACCACCTTTTTTTACTATATAGAAATGAAGGTGCTCTTGGCTCGACATTCTTTTCTACTCTTTTCTATCATAACCCGCGTTTTTGTTGGGTTGGGATAGAAACAGTATAGGGTGGAGCTCGAGTAGAAAATATTGATTTGATTTTAAAAGGGAAAGGATCTAGGGTTAGTTAATGTAAATCAAATCAATAAGTTGGAACAACTTCGTACATAAGTCTATTTTTCATATAGAAACGGAAAGGGTCTGACTCAAAGCATTTTCAAATAAAAAAAAAGCAAACTAGTTGGAATTGGTAAAGCTCTTTCGATCAAAAGATTCTCATGCGGGAATCAATTGTTCATATGATTCCTTGATAGAAAGAGATCACAAAGACAAAAAAGAGAAAAAGGGGCATGTTGCTGCCATTTTTTGAAATGATTAAAGATCTCCGAAGTAATGTCTAAACCCAATGATTCAAGTTAAAGGATCCCGGAACAAGGAAATACCGTTTTCAATTGTCTCAATCACCAGATCAGAATAAAGAATCAAACTAGATTCTAAATAAGACAAATAAAAAGAAAGGGGTTAGAGATCACTCAATAAAAAAAAACTAGCTAAGTATTTTTGGAACTAGTTGAGAGTTATCCAACTTGAGTTATGAGAGTACGAATGTTTTTTGCTTTTTCTTAAAAATAAGAAAGAAGGAAAAAGAAAGAGTAAAAAGAAGGAGTTAAATGTCCCACGGATTTGCTGGATTATGGATCGATTTGGCATTCTAATTTCATGTACACATAGATATAACTTAACTTCTAATCGTTTTTTTTTTTGAGCCGTACGAGGAGAAAACTTCTTATACGTTTCTGGGGGGGGTGTTTATTATTCAATTCCATCTATTCTATCCCAATGAGCCTTTTATCGAATTGTTGCAGTTGATGTTCGATCCCGAAGAGAAGGAAGAGATCTTCGAAAAGTGGGTTTTTATGATCCGATATATAATCAAACCCATTTGAATGTTCCTGCTATTTTATATTTTCTTGAAAGGGGCGCTCAACCTACAGGAACTGTTCATGACATTTTAAAGAAGGCGGGGGTTTACGGAACTTAATTTTTTTTAGTTAAAAAAATGTCATTGATTTTTTGTATTTTATTAATGAAATACAAATTTCATTAATAAAATACAAAAAAGAGGGTGTGGATGACTCATATAGAGCTTTGAATCAATTTTTCTTTATTATTTCCTCCCCCTCCTTTGCTCTATTTATAGTGTTTTCTTAGTATTTTATTTCTTATAATAAAATACTAAGAAAACAAACTAATAAAAAAATTGAAATCTATTTTTTCATTTGATTCTTATAGTTTTTTATATTCTTTGATAATCATTTATATTAAATAGTCACAATCGTATTGACAACAATGTATCAAACAAATATAATTCGATCGTAGATAAATAGATCCATTTCTATTTATCCTTATTCATGCCGCAGAGAGTGGGTTTTGACTTATGGATTCTTTGAATTTGTTGTGATACAAGAAATTCAATTTTTTGCCTGATAGAAGAAGTTTTTTAATGAATAAAAATGGTTAACACAAGAAGTGCTCTATCAATTTTCACTTTTTCTAGTTCTATTTTTTTATTTTATATGAGAATTTCTTGTATTTTTCGCGGATCTGAACGAATGCTTAGAATCGAGTAGAAATTTGAATTTTATTCAATTTATTACTAATTGAATGTTTTGATTGTGTTATGAAATTCCACATTTTTGATTCCGGTTATATCTCCATATTCTATTTCTTTTTGGGGTTGCTAACTCAACGGTAGAGTACTCGGCTTTTAAGTGCGGCTAGCATCTTTTACACATTTTTATGAAGAAAGGGATTCGTCCATACCATCGGTAGAGTTTCTAAGACCGCGACTGATCCTGAAAGGAATACATGGAAAAAATAGCATGTCGTATCAATAAAGAATTGAAAGTTTGGTCGAGTGAATAAATGGATAGAGTCCTAGAGACGGACCCAATTATGGGAAAACTAAAAGCAACGAGCTTCTTTTCTTAATTTGATTTGAATGATTACCCGATCTAATTAACCGTTAAAACTAAATTAGTGCCTAATGGGGTAAATATCTTTCTCATGAATGGATTTTTTATTTTTTTGAGTCCTAACTATATAGTTATTCCCTATTTCTTAGGGATTAAGCATGAATGTGTAAAAGAAGCAGTATATTGATAAAGAGAACATCTTTTTTTTTCCAAAATCAAAAGAGCGATTAGGTTGAAAAAAAAAATAAAGGATTTCGAACCATCTTCTTATCTTAGAACAAACATACATCAATTAAATGAAAAAGGAGAGTGTAGAGAATCCGTTGATGAATCCACCTATCTTCGAGGTATCTATTATTGTTTATTCTTACTATGATAATACCTTGGTTTGACTCTATCGCACTATGTATCATTTGATAACCGATTAGATCCCCCACCCTTGCTTTGGTTCAATTTGAGTTTGAAATGGAGGAATTTCAACAACTATATTTAGAACTAAATAGATCTCGCCAATATGACTTCCTATACCCGCTGATTTTTCGGGAGTATATTTATGCGCTTGCTCATGATTATGTTTTCGATAGAAATAAATCATCAATTTTGTTGGAAAGTGTGCGTTATGACAATAAATCCAGTTCACTAATTGTGAAACGTTTAATTACTCGAATGTATCAAGAGAATCTTTTGTTTATTTCTGCTAATGATTCGAAACAAAATCAAATTTTTGGGCACAATAAGAATAAAAATTTGTATTCTCAAATAATATCGGCAGGATTTGCAGTCATTGTGGAAATTCCATTTTCCCTACGAGTAGTGTCTTATTTACAAGGGAAAGAAGTAGCAAAATCTCATAATTTAAAATCAATTTATTCAATATTTCCTTTTTTAGAGGACAAATTCTCACATTTAAATTCTGTGTTAGATGTAGTAATACCCCACCCCATCCATCTTGAAATCTTGGTTCAAGCCCTCCGCTACTGGTTAAAAGATGCCTCTTTTTTGCATTTATTACGGCTTCTTTTTTTCTACGAGTATTTAAATTTGAAGAGTCTTAGTACTTCACAGAAATGCATTTCTATTTTGAATCCAAGATTCTTCTTGTTCCTATATAATTCTCATATATGTGAATGCAAATTCATTTTCCTTTTTCTCCGTAATCAGTCCTATCATTTACGATCAATATCTTATGTAATCTTTCTTGAACGAATCTATTTCTATGAAAAAATCAAACATCTTGTAGAAGTCTCTTCGAATTCTTTTCAGAACAACCTATGCTTGTTCAAGGATCCCTTCATACATTTTGTTAGATATCAAGGAAAATGGATTCTCGCTTCAAAAGATACGCCTCTTTTGATGAATAAGTGGAAATATTACTTTATAAATTTATGGCAATATCATTTTTACGTATGGTCTCAATCAGGAAGGGTCCGTCTAAAGAAATTATGCAAATATTCTCTTGACTTTTTAGGCTATCTTTCAAATGTGCAATTAAATCCTTCCGTGGTACGGAGTCAAATGCTAGAAAACTTATTTCTAATAGATAATACTATCAAGAAGTTGGATACAAAAATTCCAATT